AAATTCGACTAGACAAATAAAACAAAGTTCGTTTTCCTCTCTTGCTTGCATATGTATAGATATCTCAAATAGAGATATATACAGATCTATAGAGAGTCTTCCATCTTTTTGCATTTCCCGAAAACTCCCTGTTTTTGGATCAGATTCTAATAAATTGTGTAGAAATTTGTAATGGAATAAAAATTTTTATTTATTAATCACTACATAGAAATAGAAGACAAAAATAACAAAAAGAATCATAGGGATTATGATACATCTATTTTATTTTGTTTATTTTGAAAGATGAATAAGTACATTTATTTATTTTGGCGCTTCTTGTACCTATTTTTTATTCTATTTCTATTTTTATTCTATTTCTATTAGGTTGTATATTTGTATTAGATATATATTTACTTAAAGATACTTAAGTATAATTATAATATATATATAATAGAAATAATAAAAAAACAAGATATTATAATATATCTTTAGAATTCAGAATATAACAATAACAGGTACAAATATTAAATTGAGGTACCCATTTTATGACAACTTTCAACAACTTACCCTCTATTTTTGTGCCTTTAGTAGGCCTAGTCTTTCCGGCACTTGCAATGGCTTCTTTATTTCTTCATATTCAAAAAAATAAGATTTTTTAGATCGGATGAGACCTAATCGTATCACTCCTTTTTTATTTTAAAAACTTCGATTCGATAAGACCCATTTGGTAGAATATTGTATAACACATAGATTCCTACAAACATAAATAAAAAAAAAGCTCTTATGCATGTGTAAACGTATTATATGGGTAAATAAATTTGCGCTCTTTTGAAAAAAGTATCATCATCGGGCCGATGTATGAAATTCAAGTCAATGTATTTATTTATTTGTATGTATTATAGTTATAGGGGATCATATAAAGGAAGGAGATGTTATTATTTTAGATATAAAAAATTCTATGAATTACTCCTAAGGTAAAGGTTCACAACAAAATAGTTGATGAGAGTCACTTTGAAAAAAAAGGAAAGTCATATTTTCTCAATTCCAAAAAATTGTATAACTGGATCTAATATATATGAGTTGGCGATCAGAATCTATATGGATAGAATTTATAACGGGGTCTCGAAAAACAAGTAATTTCTTCTGGGCCTTTATACTTTTTTTAGGTTCATTAGGATTCTTATTGGTTGGAACTTCCAGTTATCTTGGTAGAAATTTTATATCGTTATTTCCGTCTCAGCAAATCGTTTTTTTTCCGCAAGGGATTGTGATGTCTTTCTATGGGATCGCAGGTCTCTTTATTAGTTGCTATTTGTGGTGCACTATTTTGTGGAATGTGGGTAGTGGTTATGATCTTTTCGACCGAAAAGAAGGAATAGTGCGTATTTTTCGTTGGGGATTTCCTGGAAAAAGTCGTCGCATCTTTTTACGATTCTTTATGAAAGATATTCAGTCCATCAGAATAGAAGTTAAAGAGGGTGTTTCTGCTCGGCGTGTCCTTTATATGGAAATTCGAGGTCAAGGGGCTATTCCTTTAATTCGTACTGATGAGAATTTTACTACACGAGAAATTGAGCAAAAAGCTGCCGAATTGGCTTACTTCTTGCGTGTACCAATTGAAGTTTTTTGAAATGAATTAATTTTAAAAGACTAAACGCTTTGGCAGTAGGAAGAAAAAACTAAAGAATTTCTTTATTTTTTTCAATTGAACATTCATCTATTCTTTTAGGCTCATTTTTTTTGATATATTTGATAGAAAAGGAGTTTCTTCGTATAGAAATTTGAAAACGTTCTTTTAGTGTTGATCGAAAAAAGTAGGAATAACATCCTAGAAACAAAATTTTTTTATTGATTCAAATTGGAAGTGTATTCTGAGTCTATTTCTGTATTCTTTATAGATTCAAAGCAAAGACTAAGTATTGAATCAAAAGAAAAAGAGAAAATGGATTCATAGGCTGAATACATTCTATTCGAATTATAATAGAAACTCATGCTTGATAGAAATATTAGATCTAATAGAATCAACAAATGAGGCAGGTTCATTAACAATTCACAAATTCAAAATGGCAAAAAAGAAAACATTCATTCCTTTTTTTTATTTTACATCTATAGTCTTTTTGCCCTGGTTGATCTCTCTCTGCTGTAATAAAAGTTTGAAAACTTGGATTACTAATTGGTGGAATACTAGACAATGCGAAACCTTTTTTAATGATATTCAAGAAAAAAGTGTTCTAGAAAAATTCATACAATTAAAGGAACTATTCCAGCTGGATGAAATGATAAAGGAATACCCAGAAACCAATTTACAACAATTTCGTCTAGGAATCCACAAAGAAACGATCCAATTCATCAAGATACACAATGAGTATCGTATCCATACAATCTTGCACTTCTCGACAAATCTAATATCTTTCGTTATTCTAAGTGGTTATTCCTTTTGGGGTAAGGAAAAGCTTTTTATTCTGAATTCTTGGGTTCAAGAATTCCTATATAATTTAAGTGATACAATTAAAGCTTTTTCTATTCTTTTATTAACTGATTTATGTATCGGATTCCATTCGCCTCACGGTTGGGAACTAATGATTGGTTATATTTACAAAGATTTTGGGTTTGCTCATTATGAGCAAATTTTATCTGGTCTAGTTTCTACCTTTCCAGTCATTCTTGATACAATTTTTAAATATTGGATCTTTCGTTATTTAAATCGTGTATCTCCATCACTTGTAGTGATTTATCATGCAATAAATGACTAAAAAATGATTCACTGATCCAATTCTAATCTTTCTTACCTTATACATCATAACCAAATCAAAGTCGTATTTACTTTACTCTTTTTACCCACGAGGTATTCCTTGTATATTTCAACAAAAAAAAATTATTTCAGTAAACGTAAATAGCAGAATTGTGGCTAGGGAAGTATATTATCAACCTACCTAACTTTATTGTAGAAATTTTCGGGATAAATGATTGGACCATGCAAACTATAAATACCTTTTCTTGGATAAGGGAAGAGATTACTCGCTCCATATCTGTCTCACTCATGATATATATAATAACTTGGGCATCCATTTCAAGTGCATATCCGATTTTTGCCCAGCAGAATTATGAAAATCCACGAGAGGCAACTGGGCGTATTGTATGTGCCAATTGCCATTTAGCTAATAAGCCCGTGGATATTGAGGTTCCACAAGCGGTACTTCCTGATACTGTATTTGAAGCAGTTCTTAAAATTCCTTATGATATGCAACTAAAACAAGTTCTAGCTAATGGTAAAAAAGGAGCTTTGAATGTGGGAGCTGTTCTTATTTTACCGGAGGGGTTTGAATTAGCCCCCCCTGATCGTATTTCACCCGAGATGAAAGAAAAGATAGGAAATCTGTCTTTTCAGAATTATCGCCCCAATAATAAAAATATTCTTGTGATAGGTCCTGTTCCAGGTCAAAAATATAGTGAAATAACCTTTCCTATTCTTGCCCCAGACCCTGCTACTAATAAAGATGTTCACTTCTTAAAATATCCTATATACGTAGGCGGAAACAGGGGAAGGGGTCAGATTTATCCTGATGGTAGCAAAAGTAACAATACAGTTTATAATGCTACGGCAGGAGGGATAATAAGCAAAATTTTACGAAAAGAAAAGGGGGGATACGAAATAACCATAGTGGATGCATCGAATGGACGCCAAGTGATTGATATTATTCCTCGAGGCCTAGAACTTCTTGTTTCAGAGGGCGAATCCATTAAACTCGATCAACCATTAACGAGTAATCCTAATGTGGGTGGATTTGGTCAGGGGGATGCGGAAATAGTACTTCAAGATCCATTACGTGTCCAAGGACTTTTGTTCTTCTTAGGATCGGTTGTTTTGGCACAAATCTTTTTGGTTCTTAAAAAGAAACAGTTTGAGAAGGTTCAATTATCCGAAATGAATTTTTAGATCTGTCTATTTAGCTTTATAAAAGTCGTAAAAAAGAACCAAAAAAATTATGAAAAGCCTTTTGCCTCTCTTTAGATTTTCTAGTCCTTTTCGACCAGATGTCAGGAATTACTTGTATCATAGTCCTAATCCTAGTATGTATATTGAGAAGAATTCACTTTACCCCTTTTCTTTATTTTTCAATACAAAATTTTTTTTTATGGGAAGGGGTGTGATGTAACTCTGTCGTTATTGACCAATTGAAATTGATAGAATGTAGCAATAATCAAGAGTTTTTTTCTATTAGAATGGAAAAATTTGACTATATACTAAAATAAGATTAAGTAAAGCAAGCGCAGAAAAAAAGAGGGAACCATAAATCGGCGACACAACAAAATTTAGGGACTATAGGGAGTATTATTTGTCTTGCTAGTCTTCGACACAAGAAAAGGATGTCTAAAATTACTTTTCTTGTGTCGATCTTGTCCTTCTTGATTCCATTCGTTAAAAATTCCTATTATTAGTTTACATATATATTGCTATTTATATATATATAAATAGCAATATAATTATAATTATAGTAGTTTTTTTTTTTTTATGAAATACTAAAAAAAACTTCTATTTAGTATAGACAAAAATTTAATGATAGATCTAATGATAAAAAATATTGTGTCGGCCGGGAAAGCGGGAAAAGGAAATTAAGTGATTCCCCTTTTTTATTATATATATCTTTGAAAGGTTAATAAATACTATATGGTTAATAAATACTATATGTTTGTAATATAATAATCTAATTAAGTTCATTTTTCACAAACACGGTAAAAATTTGTTCTGATTATTAGCAGTTCAACGGGACCCCCTCGAATTAGACAAAGAAGGAAGAGTTGGGCCCCGTTGAGTTCTTATGTTTTCACGTCTATAACTCAGTTCATCCAATTTCTACAGGGATGAACCTAATCCTGAATATGAACCATAAAAGAAAATACCTATTAAACCGATCACAAGAATACCAGCTACAGTACCTATTACCCAAAGAGGAATCCTTCCAGTAGTATCAGCCATTTATCCCGCTTACCTCCACATTTCATCGAGTGGTCATGCTAGA